CCTTCAGAAGCGTGAAGCATGGATATACCCTATATCCTTAGAATTTTCTGAAAGGTAACTATCTCGGTTTCATATATGAAATGTATATAGAATCTTTGAAAAAGACTTTTTCCATAAGAAAAAAGAACTTACTATCTTTGGGATCTGATGCTACACCGCTGCTCAATACTTTAGTGGATCCACTCTATTACATAAGTTGATTCCTAACTTGATATCCCATATCATGACATAAGTAAGCAGTTCTTAACTGTATCGATCCGATAGCTCGATAATTGATCTTTACGGTGCTTTCTTTATCAATTCGATCCTTTATCCATAGAGTATAGTATGTGGGCCGTATTTTCCTATTTTTTTAAAGTCTCTTTCATTGCTACAGCTGATACAAATCGTTGCTTTGGACGATGCATATGTAGAAAGCCCATTTTTTCTAGTATTGACTAGTCAATTTGCTCTTTTTTTTCCTTCTTTCTATAGTGGAGATAGTCGCACGTAATGACAGATCACGGCCATATTATTAAAAGCTTGTGGTAAGAATGGGTTTCGTTCTAGTGCCCGGAAATAATATTCTAAAGCCTTTGTATGCTCTCCGTTGCTTGTGTGTATAAGGCCTATATTATAGAGTATATAACTTCGATCATAGGGATCGATTTCTGGTCGCGTAGCTTCATAATAATTCTGTAAAGCTTCCGCATAATTTCCTTCGGATTGAGCCGACATCCGTTACGGTCGTTCATTTTATTCAAAAAGTCTCCGTTCCAGAACCGTACGTGAGATTTTCATCTCATACGGCTCCTCCCTTCTGTGCATAATACTAAGGGGAATAATCCATAGAATCAAAATTTCACTATTCTCGTTATGAACTGACAGGAGCTAGTATTTTTACAAGAAATCTCTAGCCAGCCTTCCCGCAAGAGGTTTTTTCTTAACACCAACCGTATTAGTGCTAGATAGAAATGATAACTCCAACGATTTCTTTGTCCTCAACGCCTACTATTTCCGGGAATTAGTCACTTCAACGATCTTTGATGGTTATACGGGTATCCAAAGTACGAACGAGATGGATGTTTGTTGTCCCAACCATTCTTGCTAGTCCCAATACCGATAAGGAAAAGGGTATTTTATAACAAAGTTTTCGTGTTGTTGATTCCTAGGTGTAGTGCTTCTTCCCCTATGCCTCCTATTGGTACTAGTGGACCTGCAATACAGAACCTATAGGTATAACCTTTTGTTCAATACTAAAATCGACAATTAAAGTATCCGAGGCTGGATCAATCGAGGATACACGACAGAAGGAATTGTTCTATCTCCAAACTTTACCTTCACCAAGCGTAGGTTTTTCCATAATTAGGTTCTTTCTATTCCGAACAACGTCTTTTTATTCTAAGACTGGGGTGAGGGCTAAAAAAAAAAAAAGAAAAAAGAATCAAATCACACCATCCCTGTAATAGGTAAATGCCTTTTTTTCTCCTAAAGTTGTCGGAATTATTCGTAATAAAATATTGGCTACAATTGAAGAGGTCTTATCAATAAAATTTCCATTTATCCGAGATCTAGGCATAATTAGCAATCCATTCTATAATTCTTCTCATTATCCCTCGGGAAAATGATCCCACAAACAAAGGAATTGTAGTACAAAATAACATAAAAACAGACGACTCATTCTAAAAAAAAACAAAGACGTGGACCTTCTGCTCAAATTGTCCGCCTTTTGGACAAAGAGAGATAGGATACTTTTGAATCAGATTGGATCTCATCCAAATTTCGTAGCATACAAATGAGTGTAGCTATTACTATTTCATCTAAGTTGAATAACCGAGGGCTTTATTTTGATATGGATTCTGATAACTCGAGAAATTTAGATTTGGTTATGATCCAAAGAAGAAAAAGGATGGAATAATCATTCCATGCAAAAATATTGAAATGGAATAGAAAAATCCATGGTACGATTCATTAATTTGTAATAGATGGATGGGGTAGTTGATGAGATAAGTTGTTGTTGATAAATTGGAAAGGAATTTTTGATTTCTATAGAATCATTGATCCGTCGTACCTGTACTGTAATAATATGAATGCCTCGCTATTCACTCGGTTTCTGGTCAATAATAAGATTACGTAGGAGAGATGGCCGAGTGGTTCAAGGCGTAGCACTGGAACTGCTATGTAGGCTTTTGTTTACCGAGGGTTCGAATCCCTCTCTTTCCGTTTCTGTTAATTCACAGACGTTACCGACCACAATGTATCAAATAACAATTGATACCATTCTTCCAACAGCATTTGATAGAGATTCTATATTCCTAATTACATTGCTGTGGTAAGGTACATAAAATACAAAATATCGCGTAAAGAGCAAAAAAGAAAAAAATCCAATCCTACAGATAACCTATTTGCAATACATGAATGAAAAAAAAATGTGGATAAAAAAAGGCCCTAGATCTATTTACTTCGGCAAAAGGGGGACATAATTGTCTGAACTTTTCTTTGTTATTTTCGTTTCAAGTCT